TAAAAAATTGGGTTATACAAAATTCATTTTTTATAAAAAAAAAAAAAAAAATAAGAGTATTTTCAAAATTAAACCCAATCTTATTCTTTAGCGTAAGCAAGGTCTATAAATCGAATCAAACAAAAAACAACAAAGATTCTACAAACATCAATGAGATAATTCCTGAATCATTGATTAAGCAAATTCAATCTTCAAACCGGACACTGACAGAAAAAAAAAATAAGGATATAACTGCTAGGGCAATCACAATCCGGAATCAAATAGAAAGAATGACAAAAGATAAAAAAAAAAACACAAGAATATATATTAGTGCTAACAAAAGAATTTATAAAGATAAAGGGTTGGAATTTTCAAATTTTTTTTTGGAAAGAATATACATAAATCCTATTTTGTATATCATTAATCTTTCCAAACTCATTAGACAACTTTTTCTCGACTCAATAAACAAATTTATCAATAAATTCATAAATATTAATGAAACAGATGAAGAAAGAATTAATAAAAAAAACGAAAATAAAATTCACTTTATTTCAATTATTTCAACTATACAAAAGTCAATTAATACTATTAGGAATCAAATAAATTCACAAAAATGTTGCTACTTGTCGCAAGCATATGTATTTTACAACTTATCACAAACTCAAGGTATTAATTTGGATAAATTAAGATATGTTTTTAAATATCACGATTACGGAATTCCTTTTTTTGTTAAGACTGAAATCAAAATAAAGAATTCCTTTGAAGGGATAATTCACTTGGAATTAAATCATAATAAATGCTTCAATTATGGAACAAATCACTGGAAAACCTGGGTAAAGAAATTAAAACGACATCATCAATATAATTTATCTAAGATTCGATGGTCTAGATTACTACCCAAAGGGTTGAGAAATAAAATTTCTCAACACCCTATGGCTCAAAATTGCAAAAAGGGTTCGTATGAAAAAGATGTATTAATCTTGTTCAAAAAAGAAAATCCTGTTGAAGCCTATTTCGTACAGAATAAAAAAGATAATTTAAAAAAAAACTCTCGATATGATCTTTTATCATATCAATCTAGTAATTCTGAAAATAAAAATCAAAGGGACTTATCTATTTATGGATCAGCTTTTGAAACACAAGTAAATAGAAAACAAGATAGTTATTCCAACTCAAACACGCATAAATACAACTTTTTTGATATACGGGGAAGGAGTCCTATTACTAATTATATAGGAAAGAGCAATAGAAAATCTATGAAAAAAAAACCCGATAGAAAATATTTTGATTGGAAAACTCTCTATTTTGATCTTAGACAAAAGATCGCTATTGAATACTGGATCAAGATCGATACTAAGAGCAATCAAAATACTAAGATTAAGACTAACAATTATCAAATAACTGATAAAATTGTTAAAAAAACCCTTTTTTATCTTGCGCTTCCGAAAAAACTTAAAATCAAGGTACCAAACCCCCCAAAAACCTTTTTAGTTTTAGATTGGACGGGAATGAATGAGGAAATACGAAAGTGTCCCATCTCAACCCTAAACTTTTGGCTCTTCCCAGAATTTTTAATACTTTCTAATCTATATAAAATGAAACCTTGGGTTATACCAAGTAAAGGGCTTCTTTTACGAAGGAATCTAAATAAAAACATCATTCAGAACAAAAAAGTTGAATGGCTTATACCGCCTAAAAAAAAAAATCTAACAAACCAAAGAGATCTTAGATCAGATGTACAAAAACGGGTGAATCTTGAATCCCACTCCTTAACAAATCATCAAAAAGATATTGAAGAAGATTATGTAGGATCAAAGGTAACGAGGAGTAAAAAAAAAAAACAATACAAAAGCAAGGCAGAAACAGAATTCAATTTATTGCTGAAACGTTATTTACTTTTTCAATTGAGATGGGACGATGCTTTGAATCAACGAATGATCAATAATATCAAAATATATTGTCTACTGCTTAGACTCTTAAATCCAAGAAAAGTTGTTATATCTTCGATTCAGCGAAGAGAAATGACCTTGGATATACTACTAATTCAGAATAGTTTAAATGTTGTAGAATTGATAAAAAAAGGGATATTAGTTATCGAACCCGCCCGCCTGTCTGTAAAAAATGATAGCCAATTTATTCTGTATCAAACTTTATGTATTTCATTGGTTCATAAGAGTAAATACAAAAATAATCAAGGATACCCAGAACAAGCAGATATTGATAAGAATTTTTTTGATTTACTTGCTCCTGAAACTATTTTGCCTCATAAATATCGTAGAGAGTTTAGAATGAAAATAAGTTTCAATTCCAAAAATACGAATAAAAATCTAGGATTTTGCACCGCGAACAACTGTAGTCAATTTGTTGACAAACATAAGCATAAAGAGAAGAATGAATTAATTAAAGTCCAATTTTTGACTTGCTCTAATTATCGATTAGAGGATTTAGCTTGTATGAATCGTTATTGGTTTGATACAAATAATGGCAGTCGTTTCAGTATGTTAAGGATATATATGTATTCCGAGGTGAAACGTTGTTGGTAGCACCCTTTTCCTATATATATATTATCCTATCCCTATTCGATAAAGAACTTCAAGTTGTTGTATATACCACAGTAAAATTACTAACATTATTCTTATTCATCAGTCAAATCCGTATCGTTAAAAAAATGGGAAGAGGGAAAATCTTGTATGATCAAAAATGTATTGATTTCGATTAGCTCAAAAGAAGAAAACAGAGGGTCTGTTGAATTTCAAATATTAAGTTTTACCAATAAGATACGGAGGCTTACTTCACATTTAGAATTGCACAAAAAAGATTATTTATCTCAGAGAGGATTGCGAAAAATTTTAGGAAAACGTCAACGGCTGTTGGCTTATTTGTCAAAAAAAAATAGAGTACATTATAAAGAATTAATTGGTCAATTAAGTATTCGAGAGACAAAAATTCGTTAATTGAAAAATTCATGTTGTTTTAAGCGCTTATTTTTTTATTCTTTAATTCGAATTTTTTATTTAAAATTTTTATTAATTTCTTTTGACTTTCAGCAATTCATGGAAGAATGGATCAATAAAAAACTTATGATTGGGCCAGATATAAGAAAAGACCTTATGATAGTAAATATGGGTCCTCACCACCCATCAATGCATGGTGTTCTTCGGCTCATCATTACTCTAGATGGCGAAAATGTTGTTGACTGTGAACCAATATTGGGTTATTTACATAGAGGGATGGAGAAAATTGCGGAAAATCGAACAATTTTACAATATTTACCTTATGTAAACCGCTGGGATTATTTAGCGACTATGTTCACAGAAGCAATAACGGTAAACGGTCCCGAACAGTTAGGAAATATTCAAGTACCCAAAAGAGCTAGTTATATCCGAGTGATTATGTTGGAGTTGAGTCGTCTAGCTTCACATTTGTTATGGCTCGGGCCCTTTATGGCAGATATTGGCGCACAAACCCCTTTCTTCTATATTTTTCGAGAAAGAGAATTGATTTATGATCTATTCGAGGCTGCTACAGGTATGCGAATGATGCATAATTATTTTCGTATCGGAGGAGTAGCTGCCGATTTACCTTATGGCTGGATAGATAAATGTTTGGATTTTTGTGAGTTTTTTTTAACAGGGATTAATGAGTATAAAAGACTTATTACGCGTAATCCCATTTTTTTAGAACGGGTTGAGGGTGTAGGTATTATTGGTGGAAAAGAAGCACTAAATTGGGGTTTATCGGGACCAATGTTACGAGCTTCCGGAATCCAATGGGATCTTCGTAAAGTTGATCGTTATGAATGTTACGACGAATTGGATTGGGAGGTTCAATGGCAAAAAGAAGGGGATTCATTAGCTCGTTATTTAGTACGAATCGGTGAAATGACAGAATCCGTAAAAATTATACAACAGGTTCTGGAAGCACTTCCAGGGGGACCCTATGAGAATTTAGAAATCCGACGTTTTGATAGAGTAAAAGATAGCGACTGGAATGATTTTGAATATCGATTTATTAGTAAAAAACCTTCTCCAACCTTTGAATTGTCGAAACAAGAACTTTATGTGAGAGTCGAAGCCCCAAAAGGAGAATTGGGAATTTTTCTAATAGGAGATCGGAGTGTTTTTCCTTGGAGATGGAAAATACGCCCGCCGGGTTTTATCAATTTGCAAATCCTTCCTCAGTTAGTTAAAAGAATGAAATTGGCTGATATTATGACGATACTAGGGAGCATAGATATCATTATGGGAGAAATTGATCGTTAAAATGATAATGGATACAACAGAAATAAAAGCTATCAACTCTTTTTATAGATTTGACTTCTTACTCAATTTTAAAGGGGTATATAGAATCATATGGCCGCTTGTCCCTATTTTTACTCTTGTATTAGGAATCATAATAGGTGTACTCGTAATTGTTTGGTTAGAAAGAGAAATATCCGCAAGTATACAACAACGTATTGGACCTGAATACGCGGGCCCCTTAGGAATTCTTCAAGCTCTAGCAGATGGTACAAAACTGCTTTTCAAAGAGAACCTTCTTCCATCTAGAGGGGATACTCACTTATTCAGTATCGGACCATCCATCGCAGTTGTAGCAGTTTTACTAAGTTATTCAGTAATTCCTTTTGGCTACCACCTTATTCTAGCCGATCTTAGTATTGGTGTTTTTCTATGGATCGCTATTTCAAGCATTGCTCCCATTGGACTTCTTATGTCGGGATATGGATCAAATAATAAATATTCCTTTTTGGGTGGTCTACGAGCCGCTGCTCAATCAATTAGTTATGAAATACCATTAACTTTGTGTGTACTATCAATATCTCTACGTGTGATTCGGTGAAATCCTTTATTTCACCTACCCTTTCTTTTGAATTTTAAGAAGAAAGTCAAGTTAAATAGGTTGATTATATATTTTAATTTTTCTTTGATCTTTCGGGTTGATGAATAAAAGTTAATAGTTATATGGGTGAAATAAAACGGTTTTTAATTTTGCAGTAAATAAAGGATTGATTCTCATTTCCTATGTACAAGGATTAAGTAAAAGGAAACATAAGTAGTAGAGACTGTTTACCCCAAGATTGGTTGTTTATTCATCACTTCTTGGAGCGGGTTTAAAAGATCGATTTTTTTTATCTATTAGCCTAGATATATTAAAAAAAAGAAATTCAGGTTGAAAAAAATTGAGTGGATGGTTAGGAAGACTAAGATACACAAAGGATTAGTAATAAGGATTTTCTAAGTTATCCGCGAGAACATTTGTATACATAAAAGGAATTTGAATTGGGGCTTTTAGTTGGTAGAAATGATCAAGAAGTACTATCCATGATTCCGATTCAGAGTATGCTCCTATCCGTCGATTAAAAAAATAACTATTACGAACGAAGTAATCTTTTACTTTTTGTAAAATCCCTTTATACAATATATGAGAAAAAGATAAGATCAATTCCGAAGCATTTATTAATTTATTTAATATTAAATAATAAAAAAATATAGCAAACAGAATTCCCTTGATTTAATTCGGGACCTTGGGAGAAGTTTTAACTCTATCCTACAAAATATAAAAATCAATAATAATGAAATGTCCTTATATTTAGCCGTGATCTTTGAGGAGCCGTATGAGGTGAAAATCTCATGTACGGTTTTGGAATAGCGATGAAAACAGTGTAATTCTGATCGACTATAATTATCTAACAGTTCAAGTACAGTTGATATAGTTGAAGCACAGTCAAAATATGGTTTTTGGGGGTGGAATCTGTGGCGTCAACCTATAGGATTTATCATTTTTTTGATTTCTGCTCTAGCCGAGTGTGAGAGATTACCTTTTGATTTACCAGAAGCAGAAGAAGAGTTAGTAGCCGGTTATCAAACCGAATATTCCGGCATCAAATTTGGTTTATTTTACCTTGCTTCTTATCTGAATCTACTAGTTTCTTCATTATTTGTAACAATTATTTACTTTGGGGGTTGGAATCTTTGGATTCCCTATCTATTTGTTCCTGACATTTTTTTCATAAATAAACCGGGGAAAGTCTTTGGAACAATAATCAGTATCTTTATTACATTAGGTAAAACTTACTTGTTCTTGTTCATTTCTATTGCCACAAGATGGACTTTACCAAGGCTCAGAATGGACCAACTATTAAATCTTGGTTGGAAATTTCTTTTACCTATCTCTCTAGGTAATTTATTATTAACAACCTCGTTTCACCTTCTTTCGCTCTAAGGTATTAGAGTAGTTTCTATTCATGACTTCTCTGAAACAAGAGAAAGAAGCAAGTATTTTTAATTTATACATATTCACGATATGTTCCCTATGTTAACTGAGTTGATCAATTATGGTCAACAAACAATACGAGCGGCTCGGTACGTAGGTCAAGGTTTCACAATTACTCTGTCTCATGTGAATCGTTTACCGATAACTATTCAATACCCTTATGAAAAACTGATCACATCAGAACGTTTCCGGGGCCGCATCCATTTTGAATTTGATAAATGCATCGCTTGTGAAGTATGTGTTCGTGTATGTCCTATCGATCTACCCGTTGTAGATTGGAAATTAGAAAGTAATATTCGAAAGAAACGGTTGTTTAATTACAGTATTGATTTTGGAATCTGCATATTTTGTGGAAATTGTGTCGAGTATTGTCCGACAAATTGTTTATCAATGACTGAGGAATATGAACTTTCGACTTATGATCGTCATGAATTGAATCATAATCAAATTGCTTTAGGTCGGTTACCGACATCAGTAATTAACGATTACACAATTCGAACAATTTCGAATTAGCCTCAAATAAAATACGTATAAACCCTCTGAAAAAATAAGAAAATAATAAGGTTTTGTTTGATCAATCAAGATATTGGTTAAAATCTTCATTTAAAATGATTTTCAAATATACATTTTAAATTCTGGGGGTCTAATTATCTAATTACAATGCTCCAAGAACACTATCTACATCAAGTCACACCCATTCAACTTCCATTTAGTTTTAATTAAGTTAAGAAGTATCATAAACATAAAAGAAGTGGAGTCTCTTCTTTTTTCTGATCAGGTCAATAAAGTCATGAAATACTTTTATTTCTATCTTTTTAAATTAAATGGATTTACCTGAACCAATACCAGATTTTTTTTTAGTCTTTATGGGATCAAGTCTGATCTTAGGGGGTTTAGGGGTCGTATTACTTCCCAATCCAATTTTTTCTGCTTTTTCGTTGGGATTAGTTCTGGTTTGTATATCCTTAGTCTATATTCTACTGAGTTCTTACTTTGTAGCTGCTGCGCAGCTACTGATTTACGTAGGGGCTATAAATATTTTAATCATTTTTGCTGTGATGTTCATGAATGGTTCAGAATATTCCAATTATTTTAATCCTTGGACAGTTGGGGATGGAATTACTTTGATGGTTTCGACAAGTCTTTTTATTTCGCTAATTACTACTATTCCAGATACGTCATGGTATGGAATTTTTTGGCCTACAAGATCAAACCAGATTGTAGAGCAAGATTTGATAATTAATAGTCAACAAATTGGAATTCATTTATCAAGAGATTTTTTTCTTCCATTTGAACTTATTTCAATAATTCTTTTAGTTGCTTTAATAGGCGCAATTGCTGTAGCTCGTCAATAACAATACTAAAATCATCAATGAAAAAATTTCATATTTGTTATATGTCATTCAATCGAATCGGTTGAATTCTTATTTCGATTAAAAATTATGAGATTTAGAAGGAGTTGTTTAACAATGCTAGAACATGTACTTGTTTTGAGTGCCTATTTATTTTGTATAGGCATCTATGGGTTGATCGCAAGTCGAAATCTGGTTAGGGCCCTTATGTGTCTTGAACTTATACTGAATGCAGTTAATATGAATTTTGTAACATTTTCTGATTTTTTTGATAATCGTCAATTAAAAGGAGAAATCTTATCAATTTTTGTTATAGCTATTGCAGCCGCTGAAGCAGCTATTGGACCGGCTATTGTTTCAGCAATTTATCGTAATCGAAAATCAACTCGTATTAATGAATCCAATTTATTGAGTAAATAGTATTTATTATATAAATTTGAATATTTGGAATATTCAATATTATATTAATAAATAAAAAATAAATAAAGAAATTAAAATTCGTATAGTTGCTACATTAAGGTATGATCTTGGTTAAAAAAATAGACTAAATCAAAGTATTTTGCCCTTGTCTACTAAAGCAATCCAGAAATGGATTGATTAGAAAAATTCTAATAACTTGTTGATTCGTCTGGTATCTAAATATATGGTTTGTTTCTAAGATTACCAGATCGAAATCTTATAACGTTCAAAAATGTATAGATCCAATGTCACATTCAGTAAAGATTTATGATACATGTATAGGATGTACTCAATGTGTCCGAGCTTGCCCAACTGATGTATTAGAAATGATACCTTGGGACGGATGTAAAGCAAAACAAATCGCTTCTGCTCCAAGAACAGAAGACTGCGTTGGTTGTAAAAGATGTGAATCTGCCTGTCCAACGGATTTCTTGAGTGTTCGAGTTTATTTATGGCATGAAACAACTCGCAGTATGGGGCTAACTTATTAATACTCTCTAGAAAACTAGACTTGAACCCATAACCCATTTTATTTTATTTTTTACCGACAAAATTTGTGCTCATAAGAATATTATGAGCACGGGTTTTCTGGTCCAAGTATATCTTGTCTTTGCCATGAATTTTTTTCCTTGGTTAACGCTAATTGTAGTTTTTCCAATATCTGCGGGTTCCTTAATTTTCTTTTTTCCACATAAGGGAAATAGGATCATTCGTTGGTATACTATTTGTATATGCATCTTAGAATTCCTTTTAATAGCCTATACATTTTGTTATCATTTCCAACCAGATGATCCATTAGTACAATTAGTGGAGGATTATAAATGGGTCCGTTTTTTTGATTTCCATTGGAGATTAGGAATAGATGGACTTTCTATAGGACCCATTTTACTAACAGGATTCATCACCACTTTAGCTACTTTATCGGCTTGGCCGGTTACTAGAGATTCTCGATTATTTCATTTCCTGATGTTAGCAATGTACAGCGGGCAAATAGGATCATTTTCTTCTCGAGACCTTTTACTTTTTTTCATCATGTGGGAGTTAGAATTAATTCCGGTTTATCTACTTCTATCCATGTGGGGAGGAAAGAAACGTCTGTATTCGGCTACAAAATTTATTTTATACACGTCTGGAGGCTCCGTTTTTCTATTAATGGGAGTTCTGTGTATCGGTTTATATGGTTCTAATGAGCCAACATTAAATTTTGAAACATTAGCCAATCAGTCGTATCCTGGGGCCTTAGAAATACTATTCTATATTGGTTTTTTTATTGCTTTTGCTGTCAAATCACCGATTATACCTTTACATACATGGTTACCAGATACCCACGGAGAAGCACATTATAGTACTTGTATGCTCCTAGCTGGAATCTTATTAAAAATGGGAGCGTATGGGTTGATTCGTATCAATATGGAATTATTTTCTCACGCTCATTATCTATTTTCCCCTTGGTTAGTAATAGTGGGCACAATCCAAATAATCTATGCGGCTTCAACATCTCTTAGCCAACGGAATTTAAAAAAACGAGTAGCGTATTCGTCTATATCTCATATGGGCTTTATAATTATAGGAATCGGTTCGATAAGTGATACAGGGCTTAATGGAGCTCTTTTACAAATAATATCTCATGGATTTATTGGTGCTGCACTCTTTTTCTTGTCGGGGACGACTTACGATAGAATACGTCTTGTTTATCTTGACGAAATGGGAGCAATAGCTATCCCAATGCCAAGAGTATTCACGATGTTCAGTGGCTTTTCGATGGCTTCGCTTGCATTACCGGGTATGAGTGGCTTTGTTGCTGAATTGGTAGTTTTTTTTGGAATAATTACCAGCCAAAAATATTTTTGGCTGCCAAAAATGCTAATTACTTTTCTAATGGCAATTGGAATCATATTAACTCCTATTTATTCATTATCTCTGTCACGACAGATGTTCTACGGATACAAGCTTTTTAATGCTCAAAACTCTTATTTTTTTGATTCGGGACCACGAGAGTTATTTCTTTCAATTTCTCTCTTTTTACCCGTCCTAAGTATTGGTATGTACCCGGATTTCATTTTTTCACTGTCGGTTGACAGGGTAGAAATTGTTATATCTAATTATTTTCTAAACAATTTTCATAACTAAACTTAAAAATACTATGATTTGAAAATCATTTAGAAGTTTTTTTTAAGTAAAGAAAATTGAAAACCACATGGATACGAACCATATGAATCAATACAATATTGTATTGATTCATATGGTTCGTGTTGGTTCACACAAAAATTTTATATGCAACATACTCTGTTGTAGTCGTAAGATATGTTCGTGAATTTAATTATATGTTAAAGTAAAGGAACCATAACTATGCAACCCTACTCCAAATAGATTGACCCCAAAATAGCATATCCAAATTATAAGAAAGCCCATAGACGCTACAATTGCCGAATTTCCTCCTTGCAAGTTTCGATTTGTTCGAGTATGTAAATAAATTGCGAATATGATCCAAGTAATAAATGCCCACGTTTCTTTTGGGTCCCAATTCCAATATGACCCCCATGCTTCATTAGCCCATACTGCTCCTGAAAGAATACCTATGGTTAAAAACAGAAACCCTAAACGAATAACCCGATAACTCCAATAATCCAATTCTTGAATCAATTGCGATCTGTAATAATTCTTGGCGAAAAAAAAAGAATTTTTTTGTATTTTTAAAAGATTATTTCCTTCGCCGATGTATTCAATTTTACCAAAGGTAAATGAATCGTGTAATAAAAAATGACTTTGACAAAAAAGACAGAAAATTTTTATGCTTTTTCGAAATGTAATCACTAAAAGTGCTGCTGATAATAATGATCCACATAAAAGGGACGCATAACCCAATAGCATCATCGTTACGTGCATTGTTAACCATTCGGATTGAAGAGCAGGTACTAATATTGAAGATTGGTGTCTTTCAGTTAAAAGTCCTGACATCGAAAAGCTTTGAGTAAAAACAGCACTTGAACTCGTTATTATGCTTAATAAATTGTTCTTTTTTTTGAAATAGAGAATTATATGAATAAGGGAAAAACTCCATGATAGGAAGATTAGTGATTCATATAAATCACTTAGTGGAAAATGACCCGAATAAATCCAACGCGTAACTAAAAATCCTGTTATACAGAAAAAACTAATTAGCAGGCCCTTTTCGGACAAATGAGATAATTGTACCACTTCATCTACAAAAAAAAAGGTTGTCAAACGAATTAGAATTACGATTGAAAGAATTGAAAAGGAAATATGTGTTAATATATGTTCTAAGGTTGAAAATATCATACAAAATCTTAAAAAATGCGTTGCTTAAATGCAACTCAAGAGTTGAATTAATTATAGAATCTATTTATTATTTTTAAAAGTGAAAAAGTGACATGCCGCTACTCGGACTCGAACCGAGATGCTCTAGCACTGCTTCCTAAGAGCAGCGTGTCTACCAATTTCACCATAGCGGCTTGTGTTCGACTTATAATAGCTAATGAATAAACAATCGTCGATAATTTAGCAGTCCATTAAGATTAAGAGTAATTTTTTTAGTTTCTTTTAGGGATTTTAACGTTCGTTAGTTTTAGGGGTTTTCGTGGGTTTCCGGCTACTCGGGAATTTTATTGTAACTAGATAATTCGAACCTAAAATCTCAAGTAAGAGTCAATCAAGGGATATAACTAAAAAATGGTTTTGTTTTACTTTTTCAATTTTAATGAACCTTTTCTCTTTTTTTTATTTCAGGAAAGAAATGAAACAATTTTTTTTAGGTTATCAATGAAGAAAAAACAGAAAAAGAAGACATCCAAACTATATACATTGTTCTTATTAAAAGCTCTTACTAAATACTAAAATTTTGATTTAATTGAGTTGATAGTAGGAGATATATAAGTAATTTCTATATTAATTCCTACAAATCAAAAATAATTAAGTTATTTGAAAGTATTTCAAACTGTTGGTTAATTCACTTAACTAAATATCTTAAGACCCCTATCGAAAACGTCTATAGTCTATAGATAAAAAAAAAGAGAAATAAAACGAAAAATTATCGTCTTTTTTCTAGTAAATGTAAGAAAAAGTGTGTTGATGGAGAAACTAAGCTTCCCCAGAGGGGAAATAAAAAAATTCACGCAAAAAAATCTTTTATTGTGCTCATTCGTTTGTTAGCAACAGATACCTTTTTTTGATAAAAAAGTATTTCTATTTACTAAATTCAGTAAAAGTTAAAGGGGGTTCGTTCTTTTTTTACTGAATTTAGTAAATAATCTAAAAGTCTAAAAGTAACGACTAGAAAATAAAAGATAAAAGAGTAAGCTGAGTTTCATTTTAGATTTCCTATAAAATTAAAATTTCCACTATCTAGTGAGTTGAATCAATAAAGAATAAATGAGTCAATTTTTGAATGCATTCAGACGATTGCAACTTTATTACTTATTTATTTTTTTTATTTTTTGTTTGCTGTACAAAAAAACTTTTTGAATTTCCAGTCAAAAGAGATTTACCTAATGAAAAAGCTTTTAAAGCGGCCCAATATCCCTTTCTTTTCCAAAAATTTTTACGAATACGCTTTTTTGATGTAGAAATACGCTTTTTTGGAACTGCCATTTAAAAAGAATTCCTTATTGTTCTAGTTGGATGTGAAAGACATGTATTGTTCAAAAGAAGTTCTTCCTTCCTATTATATTCATATATTCATTCGATTTATTTGCTAATTAATATTATCTTCAAAAAAAAAAAAGAAATATAATAAATATATAAGATCTGGTGAATCGTAAACAATAAAAATCAATTAGGAAACTAAGAAAAAAAAAACTTTTTATGCAACAGACATATCAATATGGGTGGATTATACCTTTGATTCCACTTCCAGTTCCAATATTCCTAGGGTTAGGTCTTCTTCTTTTTCCAACAACAACAATCAGACTTCGTCGTATGTGGTCTTTTCAGAGTGTTTTATTGTTAAGTATAATCTTGGTTTTTTCAACCAACCTGTCTATTCAGCAAATAAATCGAAATTCTATTTATCAATATGTATGGTCTTGGCTCATTAGTAACGATTTTTCTTTAGAATTAGGTTATTTGCTAGACCCACTTACTTCTATTATGTCAATATTAATCACTACCGTTGGAATTACAGTTCTTTTTTATAGTGATAATTATATGGCTCATGATCAATCTTATTTGAAATTTTTCACTTATATGAATTTTTTTAGTACTTCAATGTTAGGATTAGTTACTAGTTCAAATTTGATACAAATTTATATTTTTTGGGAATTAGTTGGGATGTCTTCTTATTTCTTAATTGGTTTTTGGTTCACACGACCTCTTGCGGCAAATGCTTGTCAAAAATCTTTTGTAACTAATCGGGTAGGAGATTTTGGTTTATTATTAGGAATTTTAGGGTTTTATTGGATAACGGGTAGTTTCGAATTTGAGGATTTATTCGAAATAGTGAATAACTTGATTTATACTAATGAAGTAAATCCCTTATTTCTTACTTTGTGTGCTGTTCTATTATTTGCCGGTTCCGTTGCTAAATCTGCACAATTTCCCCTTCATGTCTGGTTGCCCGATGCTATGGAGGGACCCACTCCCATTTCGGCTCTTATACACGCTGCCACTATGGTAGCAGCGGGAGTTTTTCTTGTAGCTCGACTTCTTCCTCTTTTCATAGTTATACCCCCCATAATGAATTTAATCTCGTTGATAGCAATAATAACAGTCTTATTAGGAGCTACTTTAGCTCTTGCTCAAAAAGACATTAAGAGAGGTTTAGCATATTCCACAATGTCGCAATTGGGTTATATGATGTTAGCTCTCGGTATGGGATCTTGTCGAAATGCTTTATTCCATTTAATAACTCATGCCTATTCCAAAGCATTATTATTTTTAGGATCAGGATCCATTATTCATTCAATGGAAAGGCTTGTTGGCTATTCACCCTCCAAAAGTCAAAATATGGTTCTTATGGGAGGGTTAGGAAAATATATACCGATTACAAAAACGTCTTTTTTTTTAGGTACACTTTCTCTTTCTGGTATTCCACCTTTAGCCTGCTTTTGGTCTAAAGATGAAATTCTTAATGATAGTTGGTTGTATTCAGCTACTTTTGCACTAATAGCTTGGTCCACTGCGGGATTAACCGCATTTTATATGTTTCGGATCTATTTCCTTACTTTTGAGGGACATTTTAATGTTCATTTTCAAAATTATAGTTGTAAACAAAAAATCCCCTTCTATTCAATATCTTTGTGGGGGACGGGAGTTTCAAAAAGAATTAGCCAAAATTCTTGTTTATTAATTAGTCAAAGTTCCTCAAAAAAGACATATCAGGTTGATTCTAATTTTAGAAATAGGATACAACCCTTTGTTACTAGTACAAGGATTCCTTTTGACAATAAAAAACCTTATCCCTATCCTTGTGAATCTGACAGTACTATCTTATTTCCTCTACTTATATTGGGCCTATTTACTTTGTTCATTGGATTTATAGGAATTCCTGTCAATCAAGAAAAAGGGGGGGTCTATTCGGATATATTATCTAAATGGTTAGCTCCATCTATAAACCTTTTACATCAAAAATCAAAGAATTACGCGGAATGGTATGAGTTTGTGAAAGATGCAATTTTTTCCGTTAGTCTATCTTATTTCGGAATAATTATAGCGTCCTTTTTCTATAAAGTCCCTTATTCCTCTTCAATAAATTTGGATTTCATCAATTCAGTTGTTAAAAGAGGTCCTAATAGAATGTTTTGGGAAAAATGTATAAATCATATTTATGATTGGTCAGATAATCGTGCTTACATAGATTTTTTTTATACAACAACCTTAACTAGAGGAGTAAGAAGATTAGGCGAATTTACTTATTTTTTTGATCGACGTCTAATTGATGGGATTACCAACAGGGTTGGTTTTTTCAGTTTCTTTGTAGGAG